TTTACAATCTTTACTTCCCTGTTATATTGCTCAATACGCTCTCGGATAATATTACTAATCTCGTCGGCTCGAATGGTTACCATGAGTATTTGTTAATTTTTTTTTGAAAAAAAAAGATAATGCCTACGGTAGAAGGGCTAATCGATTATTTCTTTCATCGCCCCAAACATGCCAATATTAGCACTGATGGTACGTAAATGTAACTCCTTGGTTAAACAACGATTCAAAGTTCCTAGAGCTCCTTCTAAGGCTTGGTGAAAAATCCGTTGTCGAACTTGATTAATTGCTCTTTGTTGTTCAAAATGAATCGTTTCATTTTTGTAATTTTCTAATTGTTCTAAAGTCTTATAAGTTGAATTAATCAAATTCAATTTTTCTCGTTCTATCTCAGAATAGCCGTTCACTCGAAACTGGTCTGCTTCTATTTCTATTTTCTGTAAGCGGGTCCGGGCTTTTTCCAACTGTTCAACGGCCCCCTCACGTAATTCTTCTGAATTTCGAATAGTATTCAAAATCCTTTGTTTTCGATTATCTAATAAATCACTTAATGAAAGTAGATTATCTTTCCATTCATTGCAAAATTTCCATGATCCCTTCCCGAACCAAACATGAATCTTTCGATTCATTTGGCTCTCACGCTCAATTATTTCAATTACTTATGGTAAATTCCCATATCTTTTGTTACTGGAATGAGCCTATCCTCTCTTCTCGATTAATAATTCATATGCAAAAATAAAAAAAAGATCAAAATTAATCAAAAACCAGAATATTTGTAGGACTCTTCTGACCAAACAAGTAATTGTCAGTAAAGTTGTTTCTTGTTTTTTTCTTCAAATCCAACGAATTTACTTTATGCACAGGTTATCGATTCAACATTCGATTAAGACTGAGGGAAATCCCCATTTTTCAAAAAGGAAGGTTACAATTTTTTTCGACATGAGTGCTCTATACCGAAAAAAATTCCCAACTATTCATTTAGAATTCTTTCATTTAGAATCCTTTGATATATTAACATATTAGTAGAAAGAGTACCTTGCTCTGTCTAGACTTCAAACAGTTTAGCTTTAACCATGCTAATGTCCCTACGTTATCAGTTGATAGAGAATCAAAGTATATTTACTGATGAATTGCGAAATGCTATGGTTCTTAAAGATGATTTTTGAATTTATTCAAAAGTAATTCGCAGGATCGTGCACCTTTTCTTTACTAATAAAAAAAATGCAGCTGATTCAATTCAGCCTATTCGTGAAATAAACAACCCGCACACACTCCCTTTCCAAAAAAAATCAATACACCAAGGACTAGACTTAGATTTATTGGATTTGTTGCTAAAATATCAGTATTAAACCCGAAACTCCCGGCGGATGGCCAGTGACCCAAAGAAACGAAAGAATCGGTTACATTTTTCATAAGATCTCTCCTTCTCTTATAGACAGAATATTATCTATTTAATTATCATATTTCATAATATTTATAATTTTGATTTTTTTATTTACTATTTAGAAATTGATTTTATATTTTAGAATTAGAATTTAAAACATAGTAAATCGAGTCAAAAATATATTCGATTTTTATTAGAAATAGATTTTTTTATTGTAAATTTCTAAAAATTGCTAACTAAGAACAATAGTTATTAGACTTTGATATCAGGTCTAGTGTCAATTTCAACATATCTTCTTTGTTTTTGTTGTTATAATATAACACTTCCTTTAAATTTTAAAATAAACTAATACAGGGTAACGAAGAAAGCGAGAAGGGGAAGGAAGAAAGCGAGTCGGTCTACTAAAATTCCTCATCCTCCAATCAGCCCTTCCCGTGGGTTATTGTACCAATAAAACTAAATATAAATAATTAATTGTTAATTGTAGGAGTTAAATCTTGATATAATTCGAAAAAGCAAGCAGCAAATTCAAAAATTGGCAAAAATGTTATTTTTTAGCAGATTAAACAAAAGGATTCGCAAATAAAAGTGCTAATGCTACAACCAGTCCATAAATTGTTAAAGCTTCCATAAAAGCCAAACTAAGTAATAAAGTACCTCGTATTTTTCCCTCCGCCTCTGGTTGTCTTGCGATACCTTCGACAGCTTGGCCCGCAGCAGTACCTTGACCAACTCCAGGTCCAATAGAAGCAAGCCCAACGGCCAACCCAGCAGCAATAACGGAAGCGGCAGAAATCAATGGATCCATGATAAATTCCTCGCATCAAAAAAAAGAAATGGTTAATGATACAATCAACCACTAAATTATGATTTAATTATTCCATCGATAGATTGTCATCCAGTCAAAGTAACGTAACTAAGAGTTCAAAATTGAAGTAATGAGATTATTGAATCAGCAGAACTGCTTCGATATCAATTTTGTAGTTTCTATCCACAGAGTTTTGGTGAATTCATATAACTTTTTGTTTTTCCATTTCTTTCTTTGTTCCGAATCAATCATTCTTTAAATTCGAACTCTTCCTTCTTTAATTCTTAATTTATTTAATTCTTAATTTAATCTCTTTATTCACTTCACAGTTTCAAACGAAAAAACGAAAAGAAAGACTTTTATTGGAATCCCTATCCAAATTCTTGGTAGTCGCGGGACAGATTAAGATTAGATATATCTATTTGCTCATATATAACTAGCCTAATATTACATATACACACCCTTCTTCCATAACGTAAACCAACTCTTTGTATCTTAAATTCAATTTGAATTCTAAAATCATTTTTTTAGAAATATTTATTTTATAAAGAAAAGTTGTTTATTTTACAGTCATTAGACAGATTTCATAGATTATAATTATATATTACATATGTTTGTTTATTTTAATCCCACCCTCCTAAACCTAAACAACGCACTTTTTTCATGTTTTGTAAACTCCTCTTTTCCTTTTATTTATCGTTATCTAAAATCGGTACAATCAATCTAATCTAAATGATCTAAATGAACGAATTCAGTAGTCTGAATCATTGCATATAAATAGAAGTTTTACGTTCTTCATGTAATTTAGTTTTTTTCTTTTGGTTAATCGTTGGATTGAATAAAACCGACTGAAATGGGAATCGCTTTTATAGAACCTTTTTTTTTATTTACAATGTGCGATTAAACAAAAAAATAAATCAAGAATTCTTATTCAGATTATGACTCCTAAGAATGGGTTGAATGAAATGAACAAAACAATCAAGCCAATCTACAACGAATATTCATTGTAAGAAGATATAAATGAATCAAGCAAATTTTAGATTTTAGGAAAAAGATCTTTTAGATCTCTTTCCTTTTTTTTGAATTCCAAAATATTACAAATATCGTAATCTATTTCTTTAGATCGTATAGACTTTTTTGTCTATTTATGTATAGAGTTATGTTTACGAAGTAGATTATCTTGAGCAAGACATGCATTGCCTTGCATTAAACCGAAGAAGACTATTTCGAAACTTAATTAATGATGCCCCTCCATAGATTCACCTATATAAGCCGCAGCTAAAGTTGAAAAAATAAGAGCCTGAATACCACTTGTAAATAATCCAAGGAACATAACAGGTATAGGAACCACCAAAGGTACTAAAGAAACAAGAACAACAACTACTAATTCATCCGCTAATATATTTCCGAAAAGTCGAAAGCTAAGTGATAAAGGTTTTGTGAAATCTTCTAAAATATTAATGGGTAAAAGGATTGGAGTTGGTTGAATATATTTACCGAAATAACCCAATCCTTTTTTACTAAGGCCCGCATAAAAATATGCTATTGACGTAAGTAAAGCTAAAGCAACCGTAGTATTTATATCATTCGTAGGTGCGGCTAACTCTCCATGAGGTAACTTTATAATTTTCCAAGGTAAAAGCGCCCCTGACCAATTAGAAACAAAAATAAATAGAAACAGAGTTCCAATAAAAGGAACCCATGGACCATATTCCTCTCCAATCTGAGTTTTGCTCACGTCTCGAATAAATTCAAGGACATATTCGAAGAAATTCTGACCGTCAGTAGGAACGGTTTGTGGGTTTCGAACAGCTACAATAGCTGAACCTAATAAAATAGCAATTACAACCCAAGAAGTAATAAGTACTTGGGCATGAACTTGGAAACCCCCAATTTTCCAATAGAAATGCTGGCCTACTTCCACACCGGATATATCATATAATCCTTTAAATATTTTGATGGAACATGATAGAATATTCATATTATCCTCTGAAAGAAAGAAAACTTTTTAAGAAATTATTTTGATTCCACTATACTATCCTTTTTTACTTGTCTGTGCCCGCTTGAATTGTATATTTTGGATTAAGAACTAATCACATAATATCCCCCGCCTTATTTTTTTATTTCTTTCGTGCGATTCAGAAATAGAGTAAATTAAATATTAAATTAGAGTACCAGATTCCATTAATCTATGGAATTCACAAAATAATTTCTTTCTATTATTATTAATCAGAGATTTCGTATATAGCTAGAACGACCCTCACAAATTGCAAATACTAATTTGTTAAAAATAAATCGGATTGAAGCTATCGCGTCATCATTCGCTGGAATCGAAATATCCGCGAGATCCGGGTCGCTGTTTGTATCAATTAAACAAATTGTTGGAATTCCCAAAGTGATACATTCGCGAAGAGCCGTATATTCTTCTTGCTGATCAACGATTATTACAATATCAGGTAACCCCGTCATATATTGAATCCCGCCCAAATATGTTTGCAAATGAGATAACTGTCTCTTCAATTGAACCACATCCCCTTTCGGAAGGCGGTTCAGCCTTCCGGTCTTTTGTTCCATTCTCAAGTCCCTGAACTTTTGAAGTCTCTTTTCTGTAGTGGACCAGTTTGTTAAAATACCGCCGAGCCATTTTTTATTAACATAATGACACCGAGCACTTATTGCAGCCCGCGCTACTGAATCAGCTGCTTTCTTTTTTGTACCAACAATTAAGAATTGTTTTCTCATACTTGCTGCATCAAAAACTAAATCACAAGCTTCCGATAAAAAACGAGCAGTTCTAGTAAGATTTGTAATATGAATACCTTTACGCTTCGCCGAGATATAAGGTGCCATTCTCGGATTCCATTTTCTGGTAGCATGACCAAAATGAACTCCTGCTTCCAGCATTTCGTCCAAATTAATGTTCCAATATTTTCTTATCATTTCTCCCCACACTTCCTCTCTTTTTTTTTTCAAAGAAAAAAGGGGAGACGAGGTACCCTTAAAATAAAAAATTGTTCCGATGGAACCTTCCCTTTTCTCGGAGTTGGGCCTTGATACACGATCCAAGCGATTAATTTCTTTGCTATTTTTTATTACTATTAACAAATTACATGTAAATGTAACAAATCACAGGACCGCAAAAAATTCAAAGTACTGATCTTAGAAATCATTCAATCCTATAAACGCTTGTTCTGATGTATCATAGAAATTTTTCGAAATGCAAAAATCAAATAACTTTCTGTGGTGGAATAAAATATCTCTTATTTCCCCTTCGAATAAATTGTTTTTTTGTTTTTTTAAAGAAGTGTTCTTACGTTGCTTTGAGCGGTGCACTAATCCTCTGAATCCGGTACCAACGGGTATCATACCACCGAGAACAACGTTTTCTTTCAGACCTTTCAACCAATCAATACGACTGCGGAGAGCTGCTTTTGATAAAACGCGAGCAGTTTCCTGAAAACTCGCCTCGGCTATGAAACTTTGAGTATTCAGCGAGGCTCTCGTTATTCCCAAGAATATGGCTCGGTAACAGATCGCTTCTTCCAAAGCGCGTCCCGTCCGTTCCGCTCGCAACAATCCTATTTGTTCTCCGGGTGAAAAAACATTAGACATTCCATCTTCTGAAACCAAGACTTTTGATGTTATTTGACGTACAATAATTTCGATATGCCTATTATGGATTTGCACCCCCTGGGATCGATAAACCTTTTGAATTTTATTAACCAAAGAGATACGACTTTGCACTATAGTTAGCTCAGCACCGATCAAGAATCTCCAAGGAATTCCAAGAATTCTTGTTATACACCCGTTCCAACCCGCAACTCTCTTTTCTAGGTTTATCGATATTGAATCAATTGAGCGCACTTCTAATACTTGTTCCACTTTTGGAAGACCCTGCGTTATATCACCAGATCTCGATTTTTCATATATAAATGTAACTAATGTATCTCCTTTATAAAGGATTTCTCCATAATGGCCATGAACAGTTGCTCCTGTAGTGGCCAAATAAGGCTTAGCCAATCTTAGTCCTATAGAGTCGACGTGAACAATTATAACTTGACCTGATTTTAGGTGTGGTCCATTTTTGGCTATACATACATTTTCACAAATAAACTGTCCCAGATTAATTATTGTGAATGTTTCTTCACAATAATTAGAATGATAATTCTGATGGAGAAAATACCAATTTAATTTTAATGGATGAGAAACGCTATTATTGCATGGGTCCAGATTAACCATTCTCTGTTTCTCATCCATTAAATAATATTTAAATATTCGAAAAATCTGTTTGAAATTGTCAAGTTTCAAATATTTAGTTACCGAAATCTGATTATGCGTTAGTACATGGTAAAATGAATAAAAATTCGCGATTTGAAGGGCTGTTCCTAAAGGGCCCAAGGAATTCCTAATTGTAATTGTAGGATCTCTTTTAGTTGATTCGTTTATTCCATTGTGATATTTTATATCGTTTAATAGATCTATTCCAAAACAATTAGATGATGACAAAATTCCCAAAGATTGACATTCCTTTTTTCTATTTCTACTCAATAACGTACTAAAAGTTCCTTGATTTTTTTTAAGTGATTGTTGAATCCGTGCCTTGGAATAAAGGAAATAAAATGGATTAATGTTAGTGTGATCTAACCCATTATCAGAGATCGATTCTGAACTTGAGGGACCATTCCTTTTTCGGCTGATATAGAAAAAATGGGATTTCACTAAGTCGATTCTTAGGAAATCACGAATTAGGCCATTTGTACTTATTTTAACAAAAGAAGCCCGGGCCGCTTCGATAGAAGAACTATTTTTTTCTTGATCCCAATTCAACATTAAACAAGTACGAACTAATTGAATCCTTGTGTCCGAAATTCCCCGAATTGATTTATCATTTCCATAACCATAAAGAATATAATTGACAACTTGAAGTTTCAAATTCTCTTTTTCCTGCAATAGATCCGAGTAGAAAAGTGTTTCTAAATTTATACCGCCCGCTATTTCATATATGATTACCGGTCGAACCAAAACAAAATACTTTTTCCTGCTAGGTGTGATCCGTTGGACATAGAGCCAATTTTTCACTTTTTTTGATTCCTTCGTATTTGTTTTTACTGGTCCGGGTGATATCAAGATACCACTATATCGAGATATTTTATCTGTTTTTCCCGGAAAATGGATATCTCCAGAAAAGATTTTTAGTTCCATTTTTTTTTTTTTTCGCTCTAGGCGGACCAACCCGCCTACCCGACTTCTTGTATTTAAAGTGATTTGGGTATCTACTCCAATGATACTATTATTTTGTACCATTAGGGAAGAAGATTCAGGTAAAATATAAACTTCCTCGGGAATGAAAAAAAAGCGATCTACTTGCATTTGGTATTTTGGCTTAAATTCTTTGACTCCTCGATATTCAATTAAATCTTCTTTTTCGACAATGGAATGCGCCCCGATAGCCCCATATTTAGTAATTCCTGAACAGTTTCTTCGGTATTGGGGATCATCAAAATAAGCAAAAATACTATTTCCACGGAACATACCATTTATAGGTATTTCAATCGAGATATCGGAGTGGGGCATTAGGCCGTTCTCTCGTTCTTGAATCGGTTGGAAGGGCATGATAAATCGATTTCTTCGCTTCTTTGCCAATAAATCAAAATTCTTGTGGGGAATAGCAGGATATACGAGATTATAATGACCAGTAGAGAGGATTCGATTAAGTTCTGAATAATCAGAAACCCTCCCTTCTTTTTTACCCGAAAGATCTAAACTAAAGAATTTGTGTTTAACTTGATCATTTTTTATTGAAGGATTCGAAATATAACTTTTTTCGACAGAAAGAGAATGAATGTTCATTTGATCTTGATCCTTGTGTAGCGAAAACGGGATTATACTGGATCTGCGCGAATCCCCTGATAATATCCATAAATGGCTTGTTTTTGGTAAGAGATGGACATTACTATATCTAAATTCAGGTGCATGATATACATCGGTACTCCAGTGCATTTCCCCTTCTGAATCGCAATAAATATGTTTTCGAACCCTCTCTGTAAAATTCAAAGTGTACGTTCCCGCGCGAATTTCAGCAATCACTTGTTCTGATTCTACATATTGGTCATTTTGAACTAAAAGAAAACTTTTTGGTGGAATAGTCACGTTCTGTATAATATCTTGACTTTCAATAGTTACATCCAAGTCTATATAACATAGAAAAGCGGGATGCCCGTGACGTGTACGTGTAGGATGAACTAAATGCTCATTAAATTTTATTTTTCCATTAGAGGGAGCTCGTACATGTTCTGCGGTACCCCCCGTGAATACTCCGCCCGTATGAAACGTTCTTAATGTTAGTTGAGTACCCGGTTCTCCAATGGATTGACCCGCAATAATACCTACAGCTTCTCCCAATTCCACCAGGTCACCATAAGTGGAACTCCGACCATAACATAATCGACAGATCCAAGATGTGCTTCTACAAGTAAAAGAAGTTCGAATAGATATTGGTTGTGTTCGAAAGGTTATGAATCGATTGACAAGCCCAATCCCAATATCTTGATTTCGAATGGCAATACATCGCGGACCCATATATATATTGTCTGCTAATACACGACCAATTAATGTTTGGATAAAAATTCTGTCCGACATCATCCCATTTCGAGGACTCACAGGGATACCTCGGGTGGTGCCACAATCAGTTCGACGTACAACAACGTGTTGAACTACTTCAACAAGTCTGCGTGTAAGATATCCAGCATCTGATGTTCGTACAGCAGTATCCACAACCCCTTTTCGGGCTCCATAGCAAGAAATGATATATTCTGTTAAAGACAGCCCTTCGCGTAAATTGCTTTGAATGGGTAAATCAATCATTTGTCCTTGTGGATCCGACATTAATCCTCTCATACCTACTAATTGGTGTACTTGAGATGCATTTCCCCTAGCTCCCGAGAAAGACATTATATGAACTGGATTAAAGGATTCTGTCATCCTAAAATTTTGGTTCATTTCTTGTCGCAAATATTCACTTGTAGCATACCATATTTCAATGGATTGGCGTAATTTTTCTATCGCGTGTACGTTTCCATAATGGTGGTGTTTTTCAAAAATAAAACTTTGTTGTTCAGCATCTTGGACTAGCCATCCTTTAGAGGGTATTGTTAAAAGATCATCAATTCCTAATGAAATGGATGTAGCAGTAGCTTGCTGGAAACCCAGAGACTTTAATTGATCCAAGATGTGTGATGTATATGCCATTCCAAAGTGATCTATTAATCTGCTAATAAGTCGTTTGATACCAGTTCCATCTATCACTTTATTGTGAAAGACCAGATTGGCCCCTTCGGCCATAACTACCTCCATATTCTACTGAGTAGGGTTCAACAGTGGATTTGAAGTCAATGATTCGAAAACTTCCTTTTCTCGACTTGATTCGCGTAGAAATTCAGGAAATATGGTCCTAGTTGAACCAAAGGGATCTGAGAATTCACACCGATGTCATAGAATTATTTAACTTAGATTCCTATTAAATTAGGTACCGCTGAGGAAGCTTGGCAAAACCCTTGTATCGCTTCTTCGATTTCTCGATAAAGAGAAATCTGACCAACAGTGGTTCGAATGTATATACAAAGAATTTGTTTTTTTACACTTTTTACTATTAGATAGTGTCCATAAATCTCATGATAGGTACCAAAAGGTTCATAGTGACCTTCGACAAGAGCTTCTCTTGAAACAATAAGGCGTTGATCTAGGTTCCACCGGAGCCACAAAGGACTATCCAATTTTATTATTTTCTGCCGATAAGCTCCAATTGCATCATA